GGTCTACTCGACATAAATTAGGCCCTAATGAAACCTTTTATAGGAATCTTTCATAAAATTCTCAATTAATATTATCAACTAATCAAAACGGTTCGTTAATAGACCATGTATTTGATTTGTCAAATACATCATTATTGTATACTCTTTCATATGTATGGCGCAACCCAATCGTAACCGTTGTTTTTCAAGTTTCGAATTTCGTATCCCCATTTGAATTGAAAGAACTAAAAAATTCGAAATTGACTCTTGACAGCGGTATATGTTGTATATGTATATCCTAGATGTGAAAATAGGCAGAATTCCATCATGAAAGGGTAAAAGAATAGGCTAGATATAAATCTATCTACTAAATCCAAACTAAGTCCCAGTGCGATAGAAATAAGGAATCATAAAAAAAATATAGTTTTAGAGTTCGGGTTCGATTTCCATAGATAATACAGAAAGGATTGTCTATAATGATAGGCAAATAAAAGACTTTCTTAGGATTGTTATTGAATTGAATACAATAATTCAAAAACGTAAAGTAAGCAATTGAATTGCAGTCCTTTTGTTGGTACCGGCAAAACGGATTGCTAACTCCAATTTCTTTTTTAATTAATCGATCAGCTTGCTTTCGGACATTTTTTTTTTGGATTCGATAATTTTCATTTTCGCAAAAAATTTCGACATACTTTATATTATGAGAATCAATCCTACTACTTCTAGTCCTGGGGTTTCCACACTTGAAAAAAAAAACCTGGGGCGTATCGCTCAAATTATTGGTCCGGTACTGGACGTAGCTTTTCCTCCAGGCAAGATGCCCAATATTTACAATGCTCTAGTAGTTAAAGGTCGAGATACTACTGGTGAACCAATTAATGTTACTTGTGAGGTACAACAATTATTAGGAAATAATCGAGTTAGGGCTGTAGCTATGAGTGCTACAGATGGTCTAACGCGAGGGATGGAAGTTATTGACACAGGAGCTCCTTTAAGCGTTCCAGTCGGGGGAGCGACTCTCGGTCGCATTTTTAACGTGCTTGGAGAGCCTGTTGATAATTTGGGTCCAGTTGATACTCGCACAACATCTCCTATTCATAGATCTGCACCCGCCTTTACCCAGTTAGATACAAAATTATCTATTTTTGAAACAGGAATTAAAGTGGTAGATCTTTTAGCCCCCTATCGTCGTGGAGGAAAAATCGGACTATTTGGGGGAGCGGGAGTGGGGAAAACAGTACTCATTATGGAATTGATTAACAATATTGCAAAAGCGCATGGGGGTGTATCTGTATTTGGCGGAGTAGGTGAACGTACTCGTGAAGGAAATGATCTTTACATGGAAATGAAAGAATCCGGCGTTATCAATGAACAAAATATTGCAGAGTCAAAGGTGGCTTTAGTCTACGGGCAAATGAATGAACCGCCAGGGGCGCGTATGAGAGTTGGGTTGACTGCCCTAACTATGGCGGAATATTTTCGAGATGTTAATGAACAAGACGTACTTCTATTTATCGACAATATCTTCCGTTTTGTCCAAGCGGGATCTGAAGTATCTGCCTTATTAGGTAGAATGCCTTCCGCTGTAGGCTATCAACCTACCCTTAGTACCGAAATGGGTACGTTACAGGAAAGAATTACTTCTACAAAAGAAGGTTCCATAACTTCGATTCAAGCAGTTTATGTACCTGCGGACGATTTGACCGATCCCGCTCCTGCCACGACATTTGCACATTTAGATGCTACTACCGTACTATCAAGGGGATTGGCCGCTAAAGGGATTTATCCAGCGGTGGATCCCCTAGATTCAACGTCAACTATGCTCCAACCTAGAATTGTTGGCGAGGAACATTATGAAATTGCGCAAAAAGTTAAGGAAACCTTACAGCGTTACAAAGAACTTCAGGACATTATAGCTATCCTTGGATTGGACGAATTATCCGAAGAAGATCGTTTAACTGTAGCAAGAGCACGAAAAATTGAGCGTTTCTTATCACAACCTTTTTTCGTAGCAGAAGTATTTACGGGCTCTCCAGGAAAATATGTTGGTCTAACAGAAACAATTAGAGGGTTTCAATTGATCCTTTCCGGAGAATTAGATGGTCTTCCTGAGCAGGCTTTTTATTTGGTAGGTAACATCGACGAAGCTACCGCGAAAGCTATGAACTTAGAAACGGAGAGCAAATTAAAGAAATGACTTTAAATCTTTGTGTACTGACCCCTAATCGAAGTGTTTGGAATTCAGAAGTAAAAGAAATCATTTTATCTACTAATAGTGGCCAAATTGGTGTATTACCAAACCATGCCCCTACTGCCACAGCGGTAGATATAGGAATTTTAAGAATACGTCTTAACGACCAATGGTTAACAATGGCTTTGATGGGCGGTTTTGCTAGAATAGGCAATAATGAGATTACGATTTTAGTAAATGATGCTGAGAGGGGTAGTGACATTGATTCACAAGAAGCTCAGCAAACTCTTGAAATAGCAGAAGCTAACTTGAGGAAAGCGGAAGGAAAGAGACAAGTAATTGAAGCAAATTTAGCTTTGAGACGAGCTAGGACACGAGTAGAGGCTAGCAATCCGATTTCTTTGTAACCAGTCGGTGCGTGCGTCCAAATAATCATAATCAAAAGAAGTTCTGTTTGTACACTCTTTCTATATATAGAATCTAAATATATAGAAGATATCTTTTTCTTTTTATTTTGTTGATTGAATCAACAAAATAAAAAGAAAAAGAGAATCTATTTAATAGTCTTAATAATCCAAAGGGTAAGTAGAAAAACTTATTAAATACCCTCGACTCTGACTTCGGTATCTAATAAGTTTTACCTACTATTGGATTTGAACCAATGACTCCCGCCGTATGAAAGCAACACTCTAACCGCTGAGTTAAGTAGGCCTTCTATCATTACAAAGAGGACTAAATATAACCATTCCATAGATTGATTATAAACCGAATACTGCTTATAAGCAATAGAAATCAAACGGATCAAAGAGCTATGATGGTATATCGGAGAATATTTCTCTTGACAAGAAATTATCTACATACTAAAATATGGAGCATAAACACAAGGGCTATAGCTCAGCTAGGTAGAGCACCTCGTTTACACGCGCGCCAATGTTTTTCAGGGAAGTCCATCATGCAATCAAAAGAATGAATCTTTTTGAAAAATCGATGTCTTACTCTAGGCTTTGAGGAAACAAAACAAGAGAACAATAGCCTGACAATGAATTCTAGTTCGGTTCAATTCAAGTGTCTATTTAGTTACCAAATAGAACCCATTATTGATTTGACATATTGATAGGGTGAATACCCAACCTATTCAATGCTAGGCATAATGAGTATAAGGGCCTCAAAAAATCTCTTTTCGTCCTATGAACTTTAAGGTGTATGAAGTTTCATATTGGATTCTTTAAGCGAAACGATAGAGACTCCATTTAATTTTCAAATTCATCTAGGCCAAAGGCAGACCTACGTCAAGATAACTCTTCTTTGAAACACTTTGGTAGTGCTTTTGAATCAAAGTTCAAATGAATAATGAATCTGAGCACACGGAACCATTTTCTTTCTATCAAGAAAAATATGGTAGACTAGCTGATATTTATATCAGTTAATGAAAAAGCCCAATGCAAAAAAATGCATGTTGGGTTTTTGAAACAGTTCAAATCATTTTGAGAATACAAAGTTTGATCGGTTTTACCGAGAAGGTCTACGGTTCGAGTCCGTATAGCCCTACTAAATATATAGTAATGAATATTACTAATTTATTAAACTATATAGTTTAATAAATTAGTAATATTTGATTGTTAGTTAAAACCAATCAACTGCAATTGAATGGAAGAAATGAATCTAGGAACACCCTACTTAGATTTGTTTAGTACAATTTGATTTGGAGCCAAGCCTGGGTTTGAATTTGAAAAAAAATTTCATTGGAAACATTGTTAAAGAGACTTTTCGATTTCCTACATATACCTTCCCTATCAAAGCGTAAAACAAGTAGTCTTTTTTTCTTTTCCTTATACAATCAACAGAAACAACTCTGCTCGAACTCGATTTTTTAAATCAAAAATATACCAACCCGATTCCAATTCTGAAATCGAAGTTCTTAAACATTCTCTTACGCGTGAATTTTCTCTTCTAAGAAAAAAATTCTTTCTTTCAATATAATACTTCATTAATATTTAGTTAATAATCTGAGCGGTTGTATCTAGATGCTTATTCTGACAAGAAATGTTCCATTTTTTTTCATCAAATAATGACTATTCATCGATTTTTTTCATGCGAATGGGGGGCAAGAAAACTTTATGAAAAAGGGTTGGTTCAATTCGATCTTGTCTAAAAAAGAGTTAGAACACAGATACGGGTGTGGATTAAGTAAATCAATGGACAGTCTTGGTCCTACTGAAAATACCAATACAACGGAAGATCCGAGTCTAAATGATACAGAAAAAAACATTCATAGTTGGAGAAATAGTGACAGTTCTAGTTATAGTAATATTGATCATTTAGTTCGTGTTATGGACATTCGGAATTTCATCTCTGATACTCTTTTTTTACTTATAGATAGTAAAGGGGACGGTTATTCCCTATACTTCGATATTGAAAATCAAATTTTTGAGATTGACAACGATCCGTCTTTTCTGAATGAACTGCAAAGTTCCTTTTCGAATTATTGGAATTCAAGTTATCTGAACTCTAGATCTAAGAGTGGCGATACTTATAATGATCATTCCATGGATTATACTGAAGATAGTTGGAATAATCACATTAATAATTGCATTGACAATTATCTTCATTCTCAAATCCGTAGTGGCAGTTCCATCCTAAGTGATAGTGACAATTACAGTGATAGTTACATTTTGAGTTACATTTTTAATGAAAGTGGAAATACCTGCGAAAGTTTCAGTAAAAGAATTATCACGAACGACAGTAATTTCCCTAAAATCGAAAATTCTACTAATCTTGATGTAACTCAAAAATATAAACATTTGTGGGTTCAATGCGAAAATTGTTATGCATTAAATTACAAGAAATTACTTAAGTCAAAAATGGGTATTTGTGAACAATGTGGATATCATTTGAAAATGAGTAGTTCAGATAGAATCGAACTTCTGATTGATCCTGGTACTTGGAATCCTATGGATGAAGGTATGGTCTCTATGGATCCTATCGAATTTCATTCGGAGGAGGAAGCTTATAAAGATCGTATTGATTCTTATCAAATAAAGACAGGTTTAACTGAAGCTGTTCAAACAGGTATAGGTCAACTAAACGGTATTCCTGTAGCAATTGGTGTTATGGATTTTCAGTTTATGGGAGGCAGTATGGGATCCGTAGTAGGGGAAAAGATCACCCGATTGATTGAGTATGCTGCCAATAAATTAATCCCCCTTATTATAGTATGTGCTTCCGGGGGGGCACGCATGCAAGAAGGAAGCTTGAGCTTAATGCAAATGGCGAAAATCTCGTCGGTTTTATATGATTATCAATCAAATAAAAAGTTATTTTATGTATCAATCCTTACATCTCCTACTACTGGTGGGGTGACTGCCAGCTTTGGTATGTTGGGGGATATCATTATTGCTGAACCGAACGCCTACATTGCATTTGCGGGTAAAAGAGTAATTGAGCAAACATTGAATAAGACAGTACCTGAAGGGTCACAAGCAGCCGAATTTTTATTCCATAAGGGTTTATTCGATCCAATCGTACCACGTAATCTTTTAAAAGGCGTTCTAAGTGAGTTATTTCAGCTGCATGCTTTTTTTCCTTTGAATCAAAATAAAGGCGAGGATTAAGGGCAATTTTTATATTTGTGTCAAAAAGTTTTTTTATTCCAAAATTAGGATGTCGCGAACCAAAAACCTCTATGCTTATTTCCTTTAGATTCCAAAAAAAAACTTTTTGTTTGTATCTTTCGTCGGGGAGTCTTTATTTAAAATACCTCTTGGATCGGACTCTAACGACTGCTTTGGAAATTTAATTTATAATAAATCCTCTATTTTTCGATTTTCTTGAATTAGTAAAAGCAAAAGAAAGAAAAAAAGAGAAAGTAAACGCGATTATCATATATTATATGTAGAAATCGAATTGCTTTTTTAGTTCTACATTTCTTGTACTTATTCTATACTATATTCATTCTATAGAATTCTAATTAATTAATTTTAATATAATAAGATAATAACAACAAAAATATAACAAACAGGTACAATTACAATATCGTAAATCGAGGTACCCGGTCTATGACAACTATGAACTTTCCCTCAATTTTTGTGCCTTTAGTAGGCCTAGTATTTCCAGCGATTGCAATGGCTTCTTTATTTCTTCATGTTCAAAAAAATAAAATTGTTTAGATCGTCTCGTCAAAATCTCATTTTTAAAAACTTAGATTTGAATTCTAATACAGATATATATGTTTAGCGGAATGGTATAACACATGATTTCTTACGAACATAAATGAACGAGCTCTTATGTATGTGATGTAAACGGAAAAATGACAATACAATATTAGGGGTAGATGTTATTATTTTGATCGAACTAAAAGAAAAAATAGAAAGAAATAAAAGTGAAACACCTCTGACATCAAAATAGGACTAGTTGATGAGAGTTACATCGGAAACAAGACAGAGTAAGGAAAGTACAATTCATTTGGGGTATTCTTTCAATTCAAATTAAATGCAACCGGATCTAGTATGAATTGGCGATCAGAACGTATATGGGTAGAACTTATAACGGGATCTCGAAAAATAAGTAATTTCTGCTGGGCCTTTATCCTTTTTTTCGGTTCATTAGGATTCTTGTTGGTTGGAATTTCCAGCTATCTTGGTAAGAATTTGATATCTTTATTTCCTCCCCAGCAAATTCTTTTTTTTCCACAAGGGATCGTGATGTCTTTCTATGGGATTGCCGGCCTCTTTATTAGCTCATATTTGTGGTGTGCAATTTCGTGGAATGTGGGTAGTGGTTATGATCGATTCGATAGAAAAAAGGGAATAGTCTGTATTTTTCGCTGGGGATTCCCTGGAAAAAATCGTCGCATCTTTTTCCGATATCTTATAAAAGATATTCAGTCTATTAGAATAGAACTTAAAGAGGGTATTTATACTCGCCGTGTTCTTTATCTGGAAATCAGAGGACAAGGAGCCATTCCTTTAACTCGTACTGATGAGAATTTGACTCCACGAGAAATGGAACAAAAGGCGGCTGAATTGGCCTATTTCTTGCGTGTACCAATTGAAGGATTTTGAAAAATGAACGGAAATACCGAACGTTTTCTTAACTTGGCGTAAAATACAAAATCTAGAATACGTTTTTCTATGGCATACCTTAACAGAAATCTCATCAGAACGCCCACTCGGGTCAAAGCAGACGTATACAGAACAACCAAAAGGGGGAAACTGTTTATGTCTACAAATACAAACCAATTCAATTCCATAGAATTTCCAGTATTTGTAATTGATATATTACATACATTATGTAAATTTTATCGCTTTTTTAGTAATCTTTTGTTCGCTTTAATGATAAAATAATTTGATTTCTTATAATTTCTAATTATAACGAGAATTAAATTATCCAAATTCTGTCGTGTTTTGCCATCCATTTTTATTATCACACTCAAGTCTTAAATTCTTTTTTTGTGCTATGGTTAATTTGTTCAATTTTTGGAAATATTTTCTATTTTGGTAGAAAGTGAGTTCTTTCATCTTGAAATCAAAATAAAAAATATTCATTAATTGAAAAAACGAAATGGCTCTGCCGGGTATTCGTCGAAAGCAATTCCTTCCTTTCGATGAATACCCGGTGGGTTCATTAACAATTTATAGATGAAAAAAAATGGAAAAAAAGAAAGCATTTATTCCTTTTCTATATCTTGTATCTATAGTATTTTTACCCTGGTGGATCTATCTATCATTTCAAAAAAGTCTGGAATCTTGGGTTACTACTTGGTGGAATACTAAGCAATCTGAAACTTTTTTGAATGATATTCAAGAAAAAAATCTTCGCGAAAAATGGATCGAATTTGAGGAGCTCCGCTTGTTGGACGAAATGATAAAGGAATGTCCGGAAACACATCTACAAAAGCTTCGTATAGGAATCCACAACGAAACGATTCAATTGATCAAGACGTACAATGAAGATTGTATCCATATGATTTTGCACTTCTCCACAAATTTTATCTGTTTCCTTATTCTAGGTGGTTATTCCATTCTGGGAAATAAAGAACTTATTCTTCTTAATTCTTGGGTTCAGGAATTCCTATATAACTTAAGCGACACAATAAAAGCTTTTTCCATTCTTTTAGTAACCGATTTATGTATCGGATTTCATTCGCCCCAAGGTTGGGAACTACTGATTAGCTCTATCTACAAAGATTTTGGATTTGCCCATAACGATCAAATTATATCGAGTCTTGTTTCCACTTTTCCAGTCATTCTAGATACATTTTTAAAATATTGGATTTTCCGTTCTTTAAATCGTGTATCCCCATCACTTGTAGTGATTTATCATTCAATGAATGACTGAAAAAAAGAAAAGGGGTATATGAAGAGAAATCGAATTCGAGTTTTTAATTCGAATGTTGCTTTGTACATAATCAATAATCAAAGCATTACCAATTGTACCCCCTCTTTATATTTCTACCCGTCTAAGGTGGGGAGTTCCTCCTATATTCCTGTAATATTATTTTATTAAATTAAGTTTTCAGTTAAAGTAAATAGCAGACTGATGGATAGGGAACTCTATTAGCAACCTACCAAATTTATTGTAGAAATTTTCGGAATCAACGGTTGGACCATGCAAACTATAAATACCTTTTCTTGGATAAAAGAACAGATTACTCGATCCATTTCCATCTCGCTCGTGATATATATAATAACTCGGTCATCCATTTCGAATGCATATCCCATTTTCGCACAGCAAGGTTATGAAAATCCACGAGAAGCGACTGGACGTATTGTATGTGCCAATTGCCATTTAGCCAACAAGCCCGTGGATATTGAGGTTCCACAAGCGGTCCTTCCGGATACTGTATTTGAAGCAGTTGTTCGAATTCCTTATGATATGCAATTAAAACAAGTTCTTGCTAATGGCAAAAAGGGGGGTTTGAATGTGGGGGCTGTTCTTATTTTACCTGAGGGGTTTGAATTAGCCCCCCCCGACCGTATTTCTCCAGAGATGAAAGAAAAGATAGGGAATCTTTCTTTTCAGAGCTATCGCCCCAATAAAAAAAATATTCTTGTGATAGGTCCTATTCCGGGGCAAAAATATAGTGAAATTACCTTTCCTATTCTTTCCCCAGACCCTGCCACTAAGAAAGACGTTCACTTCTTAAAATATCCGATATATGTAGGTGGTAACAGGGGAAGGGGTCAGATTTATCCTGACGGAAGCAAGAGTAATAATACAGTTTATAATGCCACGACAGCAGGTATAGTAAAGAAAATTGTACGAAAAGAAAAGGGCGGATACGAAATAAACATAGCGGATGCCTCGGACGGACGTGAAGTCGTTGATATTATCCCGCCAGGACCGGAGCTTCTTGTTTCAGAGGGTGAATCTATCAAACTTGATCAACCATTAACAAGTAATCCTAATGTGGGTGGATTTGGTCAAGGAGATGCAGAAATAGTCCTTCAAGACCCACTGCGCGTACAAGGGCTTTTGTTCTTCTTTGCATCCGTTATTCTAGCACAAATCTTTTTGGTTCTTAAAAAGAAACAGTTCGAGAAGGTTCAATTGTCCGAAATGAATTTCTAGATTCGTGAATTTATCAAGATCAAGCTTGTAACAATAACAAAATTCTTGTTGACAATTCAATTCTTTGACAGTTTTGGATGATCAATAAATAAAAAAAAAATTACGAGAAGGTTCTTTTTTGTTTGTTTCTACTTTTCTTCTACATCTACGAGCAAGATTTTGAGTTATAATAATATATTGGATTGTGAAGAAAACTTTTTTACTTTTTTCCAATCGAAATTTGACTCGATACTAGACTAAAAGGGGAATATAACAAAAAGA